GCCCAATATCATCATACTTACATGCATCATTAACCATTGGGATTGGAGAGCAGGTACTACTATTTGGTATTGATGCATTTCAGTTAAAAGACCCGAAGTAGCAAAGCCTTGGGTAAAAATAGTACTTGGCGCGGTTATTGCGCTTAAATAATTTTTATGTTTTTTAAAATACGGAACCATATGAATAACGGAGAAACTCCATGAAAGAAAAATTAATGATTCATATAAATCACTTAACGGGAAATGTCCCGAATAAATCCAACGAGTGACTAATAATCCTGTTATACAGAAAAAAGTAGCTATCATGCCTTTTTCTGACGAATCATATAGTCCTACGATTTCATCGACCGATAAGCTTATCAAAAAAATAGTAATTACTATTGAAACGATCGAAAAGGATATATGAGTTAATATATGTTCTAAGGTGGAAAATATCATAAAATTTTTTGAATTTAATTAAAATGAAAAAGTGGGGTAAACCAATTCTACGGAATTGAAATCAGGAATTGAATTTATTATAGGACTTATTCCATATGTTTTAGAAGATGCCATGCCGCCACTCGGACTCGAACCGAGATGCTCTAGCACTGCTTCCTAAGAGCAGCGTGTCTACCGATTTCACCATAGCGGCGTACTCGAAATAATAATAATCTATTATTATTTAATCGTCGAGATTGAAGGAGTCAATTCAATATTTTTTTTTTCATTTTCATTCAAAGTGATGAGAAAAAACTCCTTTCGTTTCAATATGGATTGAAGCGTTCCCCATAAAAATCTTTATTATCATTTCATTTTATTTTTGAATTAAAATGGAAGGTGTCCATTTTTTATTTAACAGAGACGTTTTCGTAGTTTATGCTCTCCTAAAATGGAGATCTTGTAACTAAATAGTTATGACTTCAATCCAAGGATAAAGATATAACTCAAAAAAAAAGTTGTTTTTCATTTTTGAATTTTAAAATTCATTTATCATTTATCTGATTTTAAAAATTGAAGATGCACTTTTTTTATCAATGAACAAAAAAGGTCTTTTTATGGATCACAGTACAGTGTGACATTCAAAATTTTTTTATTTAACTATTTGTAGAGCTTATATTAACCCTTAGGCCTTAGGTTGGTTTTTCGTCCTGTAAAGAATTTTATTTAGGATTTCGAAAACTAATTTGATATTGTCCTGAACTGAACATCTTGTCTAAGAAAAAACTTTTTTTGTAATTTTATTATTTATTATGATATGACAGATAATTGTACCGATGAGGAAAATAAGAATCCCCACCGGATAAAACATATTCAAAAAAAAAGTGAAACCTTGTATCTTTTTTTTTTCTTTTTTTTTTTTAAAAAAAAAGTACCATTTTCAGATTAAGATTAGTTAATCTAGTGTTTGACTATTTAATTTTCGTACAAAAAAACTTTTTGAATTCCCGGTAGAAAGAGACTTCGCTAAGGAAAAAGCTTTCAACGCTGCCCAATATACCTTCTTTTTCCAAATGTTTTTACGAATACGTTTTTTTGATATAGAAGTACTTTTTTTTGGAACTGCCATTAAAAATTTGAAAAAAAGTTATTCATTTCTCTAGTTGAATGTGAAAGACATCTATTGGTCAAACAATTCCATTTTTTCTTTTTTTTTATATCTCTGTCTATTTTCGTCGTGCTATATTTATACATGTAACAAAATACACCGAAAAGTTCAAAAAAACCAATCCTTACCTAACAAATTACAAATTACTCAAATTACATTAGTTTTTTATTAGTTGGTCAAAATCAAAAGAAAAAGAAAAGAACGAGTACACATTTTTTTTATTTTCAAATTTGAATTAAACTAATCAAAGAATACATTATTTTCGAAAAGTTATCTTAGTAATTTCGTCTTTTCTTTGTAATTTAATTCTATTTCTTATCCCTGGTATTGAAAGAAAAGTGTGGGATATTCTAGCGTTTTCTACAAAGAAAAAAAAATGTCTTTTATTCGAATGGAGGATAATCAGTTCTATCATGAATTAGTTAATGATTAGGAATAAACGAACTAATAAAAAAAACTAGTTCTTTTTTTTATTGCGCCCGTTTTGGTATGGACCATCCTATTTTTTCTATCAAAATAAAGTAATGTATTAACTACTCGATTTTGGTGTAATTATTTGCTCTATGCATATAAATTATCGTAATACGTAATAATAATTGAATTTTTTCTTCATTTTCATAAAAATCTTACTTAATATTCAATATCTTAATATTCAATATTAATAAAATGAATTAGTGTCTTATTTTATTTTAAATAGAAATAGTAACTTGATCATATTCATATCATTTGACCAATTCTAACTTCTTGATTTGAATATTTGAAATATTGGTTAAAGAAGAAAGATTCAGAATAATTAGGAATAGAAAATTCTATTTAAGAATTCCATATCTTGATTTTTTATTGAACCTATAAAAAGATATAAGAGCCAGTGAATTAGAAAGATTTAATTAAAAATAAAAAGGTTTTTTTATGGAATATACATATCAATATTCATGGATTATCCCCTTCATTCCACTTCCAGTTCCTATGTTAATAGGAGTGGGACTTCTACTTTTTCCAACGGCAACAAAAAATCTTCGCCGTATGTGGGCTTTTCTTAGTATTTTCTTGTTAAGTATAGTTATGATACTTTCGGTCTATCTATCTATTCAGCAAATAAATAGAAGTTTTATCTATCAATATGTATGGTCTTGGACCATTAATAATGATTTTTCTTTAGAGTTCGGTCACTTAATAGATCCACTTACTTCTATTATGTTAATATTAATTACTACTGTTGGAATTTTGGTTCTTTTTTATAGTGACAATTATATGTCTCATGATCAAGGATATTTGAGATTTTTTGCTTATATGAGTTTTTTCAATACTTCCATGTTGGGATTAGTTACTAGTTCGAATTTGATACAAATTTATATTTTTTGGGAATTAGTTGGAATGTGTTCTTATCTATTAATAGGTTTTTGGTTCACACGACCTAGTGCGGCGACTGCTTGTCAAAAAGCGTTTGTAACAAATCGTGTAGGCGATTTTGGTTTATTATTAGGAATTTTAGGTCTTTATTGGATAACCGGTAGTTTTGAACTTCGGGATTTGTTCCAAATATTGAATAACTTGATTTATAATAATGAGGTTCCTTTTTTATTTCTTACTTTGTGTGCCTTTCTTTTATTTGCAGGTGCAGTTGCGAAATCGGCACAATTCCCCCTTCATGTATGGTTACCTGATGCCATGGAAGGCCCTACTCCCATTTCGGCTCTTATACATGCCGCTACGATGGTAGCAGCGGGCATTTTTCTTGTAGCTCGACTTCTTCCTCTTTTTATAATCATACCTTACATAATGAATTTCATATCTTTAATAGGTATAATAACAGTATTATTAGGAGCTACTTTAGCTCTTGCTCAAAAAGATATTAAAAGAGGTTTAGCTTATTCTACAATGTCTCAATTGGGTTATATGATGTTAGCTCTAGGTATGGGGTCTTATCGAGCCGCTTTCTTTCATTTGATTACTCATGCTTATTCGAAAGCGTTGTTGTTTTTAGGATCTGGATCAATTATTCATTCAATGGAAGCTATTGTTGGATATTCTCCAGATAAAAGTCAGAATATGGTTCTTATGGGAGGTTTAAAAAAGCATGTACCAATTACAAAAACTGCTTTTTTAGTAGGTACACTTTCTCTTTGTGGTATTCCCCCCCTTGCTTGTTTTTGGTCCAAAGATGAAATTCTTAATGATAGTTGGTTGTATTCACCTATTTTCGCAATAATAGCTTGTTCCACAGCAGGATTAACCGCATTTTATATGTTTCGGATCTATTTACTTACTTTTGAGGGACATTTCAATGTTCATTTTCAAAATTACAGTGGTCAAAAAAGTAGTTCCTACTATTCAATATCTCTATGGGGAAAAGAAGTACCAAAAACGATTAAAAATAAAAACAATTTTCGTTTATTAAGTTTATTGACAATGAATAATAATGAAAGGGCTTCTTTTTTTTCAAATAAGACATATCAAATTGATGGTAATGGAAAAAACGGGATACGCCCTTTTATTACTATTACTCATTTTGTCACTAAAAATACTTTCTCTTATCCTCATGAATCGGACAATACCATGTTATTTTCTATGGTTATATTAGTGCTATTTACTTTCTTTGTTGGAGTCGTAGGAATTCCCTTTGCTTTTAATCAAGAAGGAATTCATTTGGATATATTATCGAAATTGTTAAATCCGTCTATAAACCTTTTACATCCGAACTCAAATAATTCTGTGGATTGGTATGAATTTGTGACAAATGCAAGTTTTTCTGTTAGTATAGCTTTTTTCGGAATATTTATAGCATCTTTTTTATATAAGCCTATTTATTCCTCTTTACAAAATTTGAACTTACTAAATTCGTTTTTTAAAAGGGGTCCTAATAGAATTTTAGGGGACAGAATAAGAAATGTGATATATGATTGGTCATATAATCGTGGTTACATAGATACTTTTTATACAATATCCTTAACTCAGGGTATAAGAGGACTAGCTGAACTAATTCATTTTTTGGATAGACGAGTAATTGATGGAATTACGAATGGTTTCGGTCTTACAAGTTTCTTTTTCGGAGAAGGTATCAAATATGTAGGGGTCGGTCGCATCTCTTCTTATCTCTTATTGTATTTATTTTTTGTATTAATTTTTTTATTGATTTATTCCTTTTTTTTTTAATTTGAATTTTTTATAAGTTCCATTTTTTTTTTTTCAACAAAAAAAAAATGAAATTCTTATTCTATTTAATAGTGGGAATATTTAATAAATATCTTTCTTATTTTTTCAAACCATAATAAAAATGGATCTTCTTTAAATATTTCTAACTTCGAATTTTCTTTATTTTTATTCCTATCCATATAAGAAGTTTTATAAACTTGGCTATCTTTATAGAATGTCTCTTGAAAGTTGAATTCATCCCTTGTTTTTTCCTTTCCATTCA